CGTGAAATTCTCAAGCCGAAAGATGGATGCATATGCTGTGTTTCATTTTGCTAAATGATATAAATTAAATGGTGTATCAATTCCATAAATTGGATATAGTAATAAAAAAATCAGCAAAATTCTTTCTAATATTTTAGATAGAAGAAATGTTTCCTCTATCTAAAATATTAGAAGGAATTTACTCTTCTATCCAAATCCAATTTGCATTGATAAAATCAATCCAAATTCCAGTAGTAGATGAATAATTGCAAATTTTTGTGTGTACGAGATTAGAATAACTTCAAAATAACTGACATAATTTTTGATTTTTCCTGATCAGAAAAATATATGAAAAAGAAAGGAGGTAGAAAAATTTTGGGATTTATGGTTAAAGAAGAAAAAGAAGAAAACAGGGGTTCTGTTGAATTTCAAGTATTTAGTTTCACCAATAAGATACGGAGACTTGCTTCACATTTGGAATTACACAAAAAAGATTTTTCATCCGAAAGAGGTCTACGAATACTTTTGGGAAAACGTCGACGTTTGCTAGCTTATTTGGCAAAGAAAAATAGAGTACGTTATAAGAAATTAATCGGTCAGTTGAATATTCGGGAGCAGTAATTTAATCGTTCGAATTTTTTTCTTATTTTATTAGTAGTCTTATAGTAGTCTTAGATTTTGCATTTTTATGAGCCTCATTTTGAGGAATTCATGGAATAATCCATTTTGATGGAATAATGAATTAAGGAAGAAAGGATATGAGTCTACCGCTTACAAGAAAAGATCTCATGATAGTCAATATGGGCCCTCAACACCCATCAATGCATGGTGTTCTTCGACTAATCGTTACTCTCGATGGTGAAGATGTTATTGATTGTGAACCCATATTAGGCTATTTACACAGAGGAATGGAAAAAATCGCGGAAAACCGAACTATTAAGAGACGAGGGAGATAGAGAGATGGTAGAAGGGGATAGGAAAAGGGAAGAGACTTGTAAATTCCTTAAGTTAAGAAAGAAAAAAGAATAAAAATATGGATACATAACATAAAAAAAAGAATAAATAAGACGAAATTCGCCCTCCTCCTACATATTTAATTTCTTCTCCGATACAAAAACTAACAAGACCTACTCCATTGGTAATTCCATCAATGACACCTTTATCAAAAAATTCCGTTAGTTCGGTTAATCCTCTTATACCGAAGGTAAAGACCCTAGTATAGAAAATATCTATATAACCGCGATTATATGACCAACTGTATATATTTTTTTTTACTTTAGCAAAAAAGTCCGAAAAAGGACTTTCCTTGTAAAAGGAATTTTGTAAATCCAAATTCTGAAAAAAAGAATAAGAGGATCCATAGAAGATATATGCGATGAATAAACCGAAGATAGCTAGACTTACAGAAGAAATTGCATTAGTAATAAATTCATATGAATTGATAGAAAAATTAGAACTTTCCTGGGTAAAGTTTATTGAGGGAGTTAACCACTTTGATAATATGGTTAACCCCGCTATTCCATTATCCGTCGCTCCATTATCAAACGAGATTCCTATGAATCCAATGAACAAAGTAAAAAGCAGTAATATAAGAAGAGGAAATAACATAGTATTTCCCGTTTCATGCGGATAGGCAAAAGTTTTTTTAGCCCCAAGGGACGTACTAAAGCATCCTATCCTATTTGTTGTATTACCTTGCATTTTTGGTATATTTTGTGAAAAAAAAGAAACCCCATTCTTTGTTGTTGATAAAATGAAAGCCCTATTCACTCCTTTGGGTATCCTTTTTCCCCACAAGGATATTGAATACAAGGGACCCTCCTTAGTGCTACTATAATTTTGAAAATGAACGCGCAAATACCCATCAAATGTAAGTAAATATATCCGAAACATATAAAAGGCAGTTAATCCTGCAGTAAAGGAGGCTATTATTCCAAAAAAGGGCGAATATAACCAACTATTACTAAGGATCTCATCTTTGGACCAAAAACAAGCAAGAGGCGGAATACCACAAAGAGAAAGAGTACCCCATAAAAAAGTGGATCTTGTAATTGGAATATATTTTCTTAAACCACCCATAAGAACCATATTCTGACTTTTATCTGGTGAATATCCAACAAGAGGTTCCATTGAATGAATAATTGATCCGGATCCCAAGAACAATAAAGCTTTTGAATAAGCATGAGTGATCAAATGAAATAAAGCAGCTTGATAAGAACCTATACCTAGAGCTAACATCATATAACCCAATTGAGACATTGTAGAATAAGCTAAGCTTCTTTTAATATCTCTCTGAGCAAGAGCTAAAGTAGCTCCTAAGAAGAGTGTTATTGTACCTACTAAAGAAATTAAACGCATTATCAAAGGTAGAGATATGAAAAGAGGAAGAAGTCGAGCTAGAAGAAAAATACCCGCAGCAACCATAGTTGCTGCGTGTATAAGAGCTGAAATGGGAGTGGGTCCTTCCATAGCATCGGGTAACCATACGTGAAGAGGGAATTGTGCGGATTTCGCAACTGCACCAAGGAATAATAAAAAAGCACACAAAGTAGTAAGTAAAGAATTAATTCCATTATTAGGAATCCAGTTATTAGCTATTTTGAACAAATCCCTGAACTCTAAACTACCCGTTATCCAAAAAAAACCTAAAATTCCTAATAATAGACCAAAATCCCCTACACGATTAGTTACAAAAGCTTTTTGACAAGCACTTGCTGCGATTGGTCGTGTAAACCAAAAGCCTATCAATAAATAGGAACACATTCCTACGAGTTCCCAAAAAAAATAAATTTGTATCAAATTAGAGCTAGTAACCAATCCTAGCATGGAAGTATTGAAAAAACTTATATAAACAAAAAATCTCAAATACCCTTCATCGTGAGACATATAACCGTCACTATAAATAAGAACGAGGATTCCTACAGTAGTAATTAGTATTAACATAATAGAAGTAAGCGGGTCAATCAAGTATCCAAATTCTAAAGAAAAATCATTATTGACGGTCCAAGACCATAGATATTGATAGATAGAACTTCCATTTATTTGTTGAATAGACAGTTGAACTGAGAATACCATAGCTATACTTAAGAGTAAAACACTAGGAAAAGCCCATATGCGACGAAGATTTTTTGTTGCTGTCGGAATAAAAAAAAGGCCAAATCCCATTGACATAATAACTGGAAGTGGGAGAAGAGGGATTACCCATGCATATTGATATATATGTTCCATAAGAAAAGAAGTTGCAATTTTTACTTGAAATTTTTCTATAAAATAAAATTGTTTCCGATTCACCAAACGAATTCTTATCTCTTTCTGAAGGAATAAATAAAAAGAATAAGAAAAAATACTGGAATTCTTAATTTTTGAAAAAAAAAATTTATTTCATTGAGATAATCAAAAATTTAAAATGGGTTTAATTGGTTAAATTCAAAAAGTGAATCAAAGAACTTCGTTACCTAATTATTACCTAAAAAAGGATATTTAGTAAAAAAAAAGTGGAATCTTTTTCCTTTCTATTCATTTTTAGATTTCTTTAAAACAAAGATGAAGCAGCTCTCTTGTTTCGTAACTGATTGATTGAATTCCAATGAAATGAAAAGAAAAACCATGTTTCTCAAAAATTATAAAATAGTTCTTACTTCATATAGAACTCAAATCCTAATGACTATAATTACCTAAGTTTAAGAATGTCTTGTTTAAGAGACTCCGTATTTTTTGTTTTGATGGGTATTCCATTATGGAATACCATTCTGAACTTAATTAACTATTTGGATTTTCCCTTCTTTTTATCCACCCATCTTATATAGGGGATAAGCTTCCATACGGTATATCTATATATGGAGTATACTTGATATATAAATAGCTATAAATAGATTTAAAGAAATATCTATAAATAGATTTAAAGGGGAAACCTTTCTATATATTCTATATTATTAAAAAACAAAGTATAAAATATATACGGAAAAAAATTCAGAATGTCAGTATCTTTCAGTATCTAAGTATAAATACTAAGAAAAAGAAGAAAGAAGGATTGATTTGCCACAATAGATGTCTTTCACATACAACTAAAAAAAATAATTTCCTTTTTGAATGGCTGTTCCAAAAAAACGTATTTCATTGTCAAAAAAGCGTATTCGTAAAAATATTTGGAAGAAAAAAACTTATTTTTCCATAGTACACTCTTATTCTTTAGCAAAATCAAGATCATTTTCCAGCGGGAATGAACATCCAAAACCAAAGGGTTTTTCGGGGCAACAACAACAAACAAATAATAAGTAATAAGGTTTTGGAATAATCTGAATTAACCTATAAAAAAATTATTCCAATTACTTAAATATGAATAATTTCGATTAATTAATTAATGTACTTTTATGTGTTGGATTACTTGGTAGAATATTGCTAGAACAAACCCCTCTGATATATAGAATAAAAGTTTTGGTATACTGTGTGCTAAGTATTCTTTTGCTATTAATGATCCATGAGTTTTTCATAATAGAATTCTCATAATAAAATATGAGAATTCTATTATGAAAAGTAGAGTATTCTTGCAATAGGACTTACCACTTCCATTTTATCCAAAATCATTGGTTTAATGTTATTAATATTAATAGGAGCATAAAGACTTTGATTCTATCAATTTTTCCTTTTATTGAAAGAATTTTCAAAATTTAAGGGAGAAACTAATTCTAAAAAAAAGGAGTTCCTACTCTTTCAAGCAGTCTTTCTATTAGGCACAGCAAGAGTTTATTGTAAAAAAAATCGCAACGATACTACCAAATGAAGTCTATTTTAATGAAGACTCTAATGTTCCTAAATTTTATAGACTTTCCCACCAATCTCGACGACTCGCGAGATAATAGCTATTATTCTTTTAAGTTACCCATTATTTGAAGTTAGCCGCCATGGTGAAATTGGTAGACACGCTGCTCTTAGGAAGCAGTGCTCAAGCATCTCGGTTCGAATCCGAGTGGCGGCATTCTCGAAAAAGAATACAATAGATTAGAAAATGGATTCAATTCGAAATTTACAATTTTGTAATGGGACCTTCCCCTTATGCTATTTGCAACTTTAGAACATATACTAACTCATATCTCTTTCTCAACCATTTCTATTGTGATTACGATTCATTTGATAACCTTATTAGTTCGTGAACTTGGGGGATTACGTGATTCGTCAGAAAAAGGAATGATAGTTACTTTTTTCTCTATAACAGGATTCCTAGTTTCTCGTTGGGCTTCTTCGGGACATTTTCCATTAAGTAATTTATATGAGTCATTGATCTTCCTTTCATGGGCTCTGTATATTCTTCATACCATTCCTAAGATACAGAACTCGAAAAATGATTTAAGCACAATAACTACGCCAAGTACTATTTTAACGCAAGGCTTTGCCACATCGGGTCTTTTAACTGAAATGCATCAATCCACAATACTAGTACCTGCTCTACAATCTCAGTGGTTAATGATGCATGTCAGTATGATGTTACTAAGCTATGCAACTCTTTTGTGCGGATCCTTATTATCTGCCGCTATTCTAATCATTAGATTTCGAAAGAATTTCCATTTCTTTTCTAAAAAGAAAAAAAATGTTTTATTTAGTGATTTTTATGCAAAAAGAAGTGCTTTAAAAAGCACCTCTGTTCCTTCATTTCCAAATTATTACAAATATCAATTAACGGAGCGTTTGGATTCTTGGAGTTATCGTGTCATTAGTCTCGGATTTACCCTTTTAACCATAGGTATTCTTTGTGGAGCAGTATGGGCTAATGAGGCGTGGGGATCCTATTGGAATTGGGATCCTAAGGAAACTTGGGCATTTATTACTTGGACCATATTTGCAATTTATTTACATAGTAGAACAAATCCAAATTGGAAGGGTACGAATTCGGCACTTGTAGCTTCGATAGGATTTCTTATAATTTGGATCTGCTATTTTGGTATCAATCTATTAGGAATAGGTTTACATAGTTATGGTTCGTTTACATTAATACCTAAATGATTACATAAAATGAGCGTTTTTACTTTTTTGTTTTAGTTGAGAACCCTTTGAGAGGGCGTTCAAGGGGTTCTCAACTAAAACAAAAAAGATCTAAATCTAATTAGACTTTTTACTTTTTTCTGCATTAATAGAGCGGACTAGTTAAAAAAAACCTATTTAGGATAATAATTGGATAAGAGAGCCTCCACCCTGTCAACGGATAGGGAGAGAACTAAATCTGGATAAATACCAATACCTATTACTGGTAAAAAGATACAGATTAAAATAAAAAGTTCCCGTGGTCCAGAATCCACAAAATTTGCGTTTGGAACATTAAATAGCTTGTATCCATAGAACATCTGGCGTAACATAGATAATAAATAAATAGGGGTTAATATCATTCCAATTGCCATTACAAAAGTAATTAGCATTTTTGGCATTAACAGAAATTTTGGACTAGTAATTAGTCCAAAAAAGACTACTAATTCTGCGACAAAACCACTCATTCCTGGTAGGGCAAGAGAAGCCATTGAAAAGCTACTAAACATAGTAAAAATTTTCGGCATTGGGATAGATATTCCCCCAAGTTCTTCGAGATAAACAAGACGCATTCTATCAGAAGCCGTTCCTGCCAAGAAAAAAAGTGTAGCACCAATAAATCCATGGGATAATATTTGTAAAATAGCTCCATTGAGTCCAATGTTGGTTATGGAACCAATTCCTATAATTATGAAACCCATGTGAGATACAGAGGAATAGGCTATTCTTTTTTTGAAATTTCGTTGACCAAGAGAAGTTGAAGCTGCATAGATTATCTGGATAGCTCCTATTATTACCAACCAAGGCGAAAATAGATAATGAGCATGAGGTAACAATTCCATGTTGATACGAATCAATCCATATGCTCCCATCTTTAATAAGATTCCCGCTAAAAGCATACATGTACTATAATGAGCTTCCCCATGGGTATCTGGTAACCACGTATGTAGGGGTATAATCGGCAATTTGACAGCATAAGCAATAAGGAAGCCAAAATATAAAAGTATTTCCAAGGTTGCCGGGTATGATTGATTAATTAATCTTTCCAAATCTAATCCTGGTTCATTGGAACCATATAAGCCCATACCCAGAACTCCGATTAAGAAAAAAATGGAACCGCCTGCAGTATACAAAATAAATTTTGTAGCTGAATATAAACGCCTCTTTCCCCCCCACATGGATAAAAGTAAGTAAACAGGAATTAATTCTAACTCCCACATGATAAAAAAAAGTAAAAGGTCTCGCGAAGAAAATAATCCTATTTGACCACTATACATTGCGAGCATCAGGAAATAGAATAATCGCGAATTCCGGGTAACTGGCCAAGCTGCTAAAGTAGCTAAAGTAGTGATAAATCCTGTCAATAAAATGGATCCTACTGAAAGTCCATCGATTCCCAATCTCCAGTGAAAATCGAGGATATCTATCCATTTATAATCCTCCTTTAGTTGGATTAAGGGATCCTCCAGTTGGAAATGATAACAGAATGCATAAGTCATTAGAAGGAATTCTAATAAACAAATGGATATAGTATACCACCTAACGATTTTGTTTCCCCTATGAGGTAAAAAGAAAATTAATAAACCTGCAAATATCGGCAAAACAACAAGTATTGTTAACCAAGGAAAATAACTCATGATAAAGTGATAAAGACAAGATACGTTTTGACCAGAAAAGCCCGTGCTCGATTATTTCGAGCACAGGCTTCTTCGGTAAAGAGGAATCAGACGATTCGAATGAAGTTTTTTTGTAACGTATCAATAAGATAGAGCCATGCTACGGGTTGTTTCAGGCCCTAAATAAACGCGGACACTTAAAAAATCTGTCGGGCAAGCAGATTCGCATCTTTTACAACCCACACAATCTTCGGTTCTCGGCGCGGAAGCAATTTGTTTGGCTTTACATCCATCCCAAGGTATCATTTCTAATACATCTGTTGGACAAGCTCGTACACATTGAGTGCATCCTATACATGTATCGTAAATTTTTACGGAATGTGACATTGGATCTATAAATTTTTCTTTTCAACATAAAATTTTTCGATCTGGTAAAAATGAAATTAGTACTATCATGAGTCATATGTATTGTAGACACCAGACGAAGCAATGGTTTATCCAAACTTCAAAAAAAAATAATCTATTTTTTAATCCGTTTGTGAGAAAGCGTGAAAAAAGCCAAGAGACTTGAATTTTTGACTTCAATAATCAGAATTATACGAATTGTACATACGAATTTGAATTAGCCAATAAATTGGCTATCGTCTTTTCAATATAAATTATTGCAATATTAAAATTGCAATATCAATGAATTACAAAAATTCATTTAAGTGAAAAAGAATACTATGCAATAACCTATTCAAAAAATGTATATTCTCAAATAATACTAAGAAAATAGTATTGATTTCCATTCATCTTAATATTCAATATTATTATATATGCGCCTTTGTTTATAGGATTGTATGTCTAATTATTCAATAAATTAGATTGATTGATACGAGTCGATTTCCTATTACGATGGATGGAAGAAAGAATGGATAGTCCAATAGCGGCCTCAGCAGCCGCAAGGGCTATCACAAAAATTGCAAAAATGTCTCCTTTTAATTGGCGACTATCAAATAGATCAGAAAATGTTACGAGATTTAGATTAATTGAATTCAGTATAAGTTCAAGACATATTAGAGCTCTAACCATGTTTCGGCTTGTGATCAATCCATAGATACCAATCGAAAATAAATAGACACTCAAAAAAAGTACATGCTCAAACATCATTAATTAACTCCTTATAAATCTCGATTCATTTCAATATGAGGACAAGAATTGAACCGATTCAATTAATTACAATAGAACAATTACACAACAAAAGAGAAAAGAAAGAAGGTATTTGTTGGCAGTAGATCGGTTTTACTAAATAAAAACAAAATTGTGATTCTTTAGTTATTTTTTTTAGATTTGCAATTCTTAGAATTTTTACTATTTAAAAGTTTTCTTATTGCCGAGCCATAGTAATTGCACCTATTAAAGAAACTAGAAGAATTATGGAAATGAGTTCAAACGGAAGATAAAAATCGGTTGCTAAATGAATCCCAATTTGTTGAACATTATTTATGAGACCCTGTTCTACTATTTGGTTTGATCTTGTAGTCCAAAGAATTCCATACCATGACGTATCCGGGATAGTAGTCATTAGTGAAAAAACAATAGTTATACAAACTAGTGAAGTGAACCCATCTCCAATAGTCCAATAATTCTTATCTTTAGACCATTCTGAGCCATTTACGAACATTACAGCGAATATGATCAAGACATTTATGGCTCCCACATAAATAAGAAGTTGTGCCACAGCTACAAAGTAGGAATTTAATAAAAAATAGAATAAGGATATACAAACAAGAACTAATCCCAGCGAAAAGGCAGAATAAATGGGGTTGGTAAGTAATACTACTCCTAGACCCCCTAGTAGAAGAACAAATCCCCCAAATAGCATAAGAATCTCATGTATTGGTCCAGGTAAATCCATTATGGATAAAAAGAAATTAATAGTATAAAATTTTTCATGAACTGACTAAAACTAAAGGATTCAAGGAAGGCAAAAGGGATTAGGATATTTTTTTTTGTATAAGCTGTATAGTTAGAAATTATATCACGAAAATCTAGTCTGATTTAAAATAATCAAAAATTTCCAATAAGCATGTAGTTATTCTTTTTTCTTTATAGTTAGTAAAGGATTATTCTTTTTTTATAACAAAAAGAAAAGAAAAAATACGAATTTAGTAATCAGTAATTGTTCTTGAATTCGAAAATTTATCTTCCTCTATTTTACTTTTAGTAGAATTTCTAATTGTTTGAATTGTGTAATCTTCCATTATGGAGATTGGTAACCGACTTAAAGCAATTTGATTGTAATTCAATTCATGACGATCATAAGTAGAAAGTTCATACTCTTCAGTCATTGATAAACAGCTTGTCGGACAGTACTCAACACAATTGCCACAAAATATACAAACTCCGAAATCAATACTATAATTAAGCAATTGTTTTCTTTTAATATCCTTTTCAAATCTCCAATCTACAAGGGGTAGATCTATCGGACATACGCGAACACATACTTCACAAGCAATACATTTATCAAATTCAAAGTGGATTCGGCCCCGAAAACGCTCCGGTGTAATTGATTTTTCGTAAGGGTAGTGAATCGTTATAGGTAAACGATTTGTGTGGGATAAGGTAGTTATGAAACTTTGACCAATGTACCTTGTAGCACGTATTGTTTGTTGACCATAACTCATGAACCCAGTTACCATAGGGAACATATTCATTCTAAATATCTATGAAAAAGATATGTTTCTTTCTCTTGTTTGAGAGAGCCTTTGTGTTAAAAATATTCTTACTGTTATTGTATTATCTTATTTATAGTGAAACAAGTTGGGAAGAGGTTGTTAATAAGAGATTGCCCAGAGAAATAGGTAAAAGAAATTTCCATCCAAGATTTAATAACTGATCCATTCTCATCCTGGGTAAAGTCCATCTTATTGTGATAGAAATGAAGAGAAATAAATAAGCTTTAGTTAATGTAATAAAGATACCCATTGTCATTTCCAAAATTCCAATGGCGTTATTCATTTGGAAAAAATCAAAAAAGGATATATAGGGAATAGATAAATTCCACCCGCCTAAGTAGAGAACTGTTACAAATAAAGAGGAAACTAATAAATTGAGGTAAGAAACAAGATAAAATAAACCATATTTTATACCGGAATATTCGGTTTGATAACCTGCTACTAATTCTTCCTCTGCTTCTGGTAAATCAAAAGGTAATCTTTCACATTCTGCCAAAGAAGAAATTAGAAAAACTAGAAAACCTATAGGCTGACGCCAAATATTCCATCCAAAAAAACCATACTTTGACTGTGCTTCAACTATATCAACTGTACTTGAACTGTTAGATAATCATAGTCGATGATAACATCACAGTTCCCACCGCTATTCCAAAACCGTACGTGAAACCTTAGCTTCATACGGCTTCTCTATGATCAGAAAAAAGAGAGGACTGTTTCGTTATTAGCCCCCGGGGCGTAGATAAAATTAGGTAAAATAAAATAGATGGCAAAATCCTAAATTAGACCAAAGTAATTCTGTCTGCTAGAATAAGAAAAAGCGCTTCTGAATTGATCTCGTCCTTTATAATATAATAAATTTATTTCTTTGTTCAGTAATAACTTAATCTTGGAATAAAACACTTGTTATAGGAATGAAATTAATAAATGAAAAGATTTGGGTATTAGTTCATAAGGAATTCTCTATTAATATGGATAGAGTAAGGAAATAATTCAAATTTTTTTGTATTGCACTCCACATCTTTTGTCCTACTCTTCTTTACCTAGGTAAGGGGGTATTTAAAATTAAAAAGAAAAAAGGGGTAAAGGGTTAATTCGTTCTTTATAGCCATTTCCTTAACAAGTGAATGGGAACATACTCTGGATCGGAATACTAAGAAAGTACTACTTGATAATTTCCACTAATTTCAAGCCCTTATTATGATTCCTTTTATGGGGCAAAATCTCTAATATCTTAGATTCCCCATTCTTAATCCTTTATGTACTTTAGTGTTCCTAACCCTTCACTAACTTTTGATGGATTCTTCTTATGATTATAAGTTATAGTAATAACTAGGAATCTTCTAGTAATGGAATTCCATATCCCGAATCCTTTATTCTTGCCCGCTTCAAGATATGATGACTAATTAAAAAATCTCAATCTTGGGATAAAGAGTTTACACTGCTTATGTTTACTTCAACTTTTTTCTTGTACGTAGGAAATGAGATTTTTCTTTTTACTACAAATTTATAAGGTGTTTTGTTTCACTCATATAGCTATCTAGTTTAACTTACCAACCCGAGAATAAGAAAAGGAAGATAAATAGTTAATGGATTTTATAGGAAAAAGACCCCATTTTAACGAATCACACGTAGAGATATTGCTAGCACACAAAAAGTTAATGGTATTTCATAACTAATGGATTGAGCAGCAGCTCGTAGACCGCCTGAAAAAGAATATTTATTATTTGAGCTATATCCTGCCATAAGAAGACCAATAGGGGCAATACTTGAAATGGCAATCCATAAAAAAACACCAATACTAAGATCGGCTAAAACAAAATGATATCCCAAAGGGATAACTAAAAAACTTAATAAAATTGATATGACTGCTATAGAGGGTCCAATGCTAAATAAAGGAATATCTCCTCGGGATGGCAGGATATCCTCTTTTAAAAGTAGCTTAGTCCCATCTGCTATAGCTTGAAGCAGTCCCAAGGGGCCCGCATATTCAGGACCAATACGTTGTTGTATCGACGCGGATATTTCTCTTTCTAACCACACAATTACGAGTACCTCTATTGTGATTCCCAAAAGGAGGGTCAAAATGGGTAGAATCGATATGAGTCCATAGACTTCTTTTAATAATTCCAATTTCGAAAAAGAATTTATAGTTTCTACCTCTACCCTATCTATTATCATTTCAACGATCAACTTCTCCCATAATGATATCTATACTACCTAATATCGTCATGATATCAGCCAATTTCATTTTTTTAACTAGTTGAGGAAGAATTTGCAAATTAATAAAACCGGGTGGACGAATTTTCCATCTCCAGGGGAAAAGGCTATCATCTCCTACTAGATAAATTCCTAATTCACCTTTTGGGGCTTCCACTCTTACATAAAGTTCTTGCTTTGACAATTCAAAATTGGGTGAAGGTTTTTTACCAAGAAATCTATATTCAAAATCATTCCATTCGGAATTCTTTGCTTTCTTAAAGCGTCGGACTTCTAAATTCTCATAAGGGCCTCCAGGAATTTTTTCTACCGCTTGTTGAATTATTTTAATAGATTCCCTCATTTCACTGACTCGTACTAAATAACGAGCTAATGAATCCCCTTCTTTTTGCCATTGGACTTTCCAATCAAATTGGTTGTAAGACTCATAAGGATCCACTTTACGAAGATCCCATTGTATTCCAGAAGCTCGTAACATAGGCCCCGATAAGCCCCAATTTACTGCTTCTTCCCCGCTAATAAAACCTACCCCCTCAACTCGCTCTAAAAAAATGGGATTCTGTGTAATAAGTTGTTGATATTCAACAACTCCGCGTAAAAAATAATCACAGAAATCTAAACATTTATCGATCCATCCATAAGGTAGATCCGCGGCTACCCCTCCGATGCGAAAGTAATTGTGCATCATTCGCATACCTGTAGCAGCTTCAAATAGATCATATATTAATTCTCTCTCTCTAAAAATATAGAAAAAAGGGGTCTGTGCGCCGAGATCCGCCATAAAAGGCCCAAGCCATAACAAGTGAGAAGCTATACGGCTCAGCTCTAACATAATTACCCTAATATAGCTGGCTCTTTGGGGTATTTGAATATTCTCCAAGAATTCTGGTGCATTTACCGTTATTGCTTCTGTAAACATAGTAGCTAAATAATCCCACCGTGTTACATAAGGTAAGTATTGTATAATAGTTCGGTTTTCCGCGATTTTTTCCATTCCTCTGTGTAAATAGCCTAATATGGGTTCACAATCAATAACATCTTCACCATCGAGAGTAACGATTAGTCGAAGAACACCATGCATTGATGGGTGTTGAGGGCCCATATTGACTATCATGAGATCTTTTCTTGTAAGCGGTAGACTCATATCCTTTCTTCCTTAATTCATTATTCCATCAAAATGGATTATTCCATGAATTCCTCAAAATGAGGCTCATAAAAATGCAAAATCTAAGACTACTATAAGACTACTAATAAAATAAGAAAAAAATTCGAACGATTAAATTACTGCTCCCGAATATTCAACTGACCGATTAATTTCTTATAACGTACTCTATTTTTCTTTGCCAAATAAGCTAGCAAACGTCGACGTTTTCCCAAAAGTATTCGTAGACCTCTTTCGGATGAAAAATCTTTTTTGTGTAATTCCAAATGTGAAGCAAGTCTCCGTATCTTATTGGTGAAACTAAATACTTGAAATTCAACAGAACCCCTGTTTTCTTCTTTTTCTTCTTTAACCATAAATCCCAAAATTTTTCTACCTCCTTTCTTTTTCATATATTTTTCTGATCAGGAAAAATCAAAAATTATGTCAGTTATTTTGAAGTTATTCTAATCTCGTACACACAAAAATTTGCAATTATTCATCTACTACTGGAATTTGGATTGATTTTATCAATGCAAATTGGATTTGGATAGAAGAGTAAATTCTTTCTAATATTTTAGATAGAGGAAACATTTCTTCTATCTAAAATATTAGAAAGAATTTTGCTGATTTTTTTATTACTATATCCAATTTATGGAATTGATACACCATTTAATTTATATCATTTAGCAAAATGAAACACAGCATATGCATCCATCTTTCGGCTTGAGAATTTCACGGGATAGAGATATGGTATAAGAAATAGGCTATTAAGTAACTCTAAATGAATTGTGGATACATCTGTATCCTTAACATACTGAAACGATTGCCATTATTCGTATCAAACCAATAGCGATTCATACAAGCGAAATCTTCTAATCAATGGTGGGCCAATAATGAATTTTTTTGCATATGTATTAAGACACTTGGCCTGATTTCGAAATTGTCCAGAGTTTTATATGTTGTTTTCATTGCAAAATGACGGGTCTTCTTCCGTAACTTTCCAATTACGAGTACGAGAATTGAAAGACATGAAAATTCTCAATTCTCTACGGCGTCTAGGAGATAGATAGAATATTTTCAGGAACAAGAAAATCATAAGAATCTTTCTCTCTATTCACTACCATTCTGCGTCTTCGACTTCTATTAGTTTCTTTTCTTCTTTAATGTAATAGCTATAGTTTGATATAAGAATCCATTTCTCAAAGTAATGGAAACCATTCTCTTATAGTATAGGAAATGGTTCAAAATGGCTATTGCACCTTTTAGGTATCGTGAAAAGTGATACCTGTGAAGATCGTGCATTTCAGTC